TTTTTTTTTTGTTGATTTCTTATCTTGATTTGACGATGAATTTTTTGGAATAATAAAAAAGTGGGAATATTTATTAATTCATAATTGGGATTGGGGAGATAGAATATCTATGTCCCCGAACCAATAATCTTGAAGAATGAACCGTGATAGAGCTTGTAGTGACATAGTCATCCTCTCAAATAGTGGGATGACTTATCATTATAATGAACAAATGTTCAACTTTTTAATGATACTACTATAGTATACCTTATAACTTATTATATTTAAATAATTGACTCATTTTTTTAGAATAATAACTTATTATGTTATGCAGATGTTTACTTTTTTTATTACAAATATCAACAATATTCCTATTCTCTACTACAAAACTACAAAATAAAGACTCAGACTGGAGTTTTGTGGAAAAAGCCCCTTATCGGATTTGAACCGATGACTTACGCCTTACCATGGCGTTACTCTACCGCTGAGTTAAAGGGGCCCTTTTGAATCAATTCCTGAGTGAGACACTAGCCACTATGAATTTACTGCATGTACCTATGTATATAATATAGGGAGAGATATATATGTATATGTTTCCATAGTGTTTCATTCAGAAACAATAATTTTTTTTAGGAAGTCCGGGATAAAACCTAATTACTTTGCTTTATTTTTTATTAACCCTCATCGGAACGAGATTCAATTGATTGATACAAAATTCGACTATAGACCCAAGATATTTTCTATTTTATCGAATCATGTGATGAATAGATTGAACTCATACCCGGAACCAAACTATATAGAAACTTTCTAGCGTTTCTTAATTTCCTGTCTTAGTCTGAGATCGAGATAGGCATATGTTATCTTAACAATGCCTGACTCAATGAGTGAAAGTTGAATTGAAAAATGAAGTTTAATCTTTTTTTTTTTTTGCCGGACAAATCACTCCCTGAAGGGATCCTATACTTCATTAATTCTATATAATTATAGGGAATGGTTTGTGAACCCTGAGTGAAAAATAAAAAAAAAAAAAAAAAAATTCTAGGAATCCTGAAAGGTGGAAAGCTTCCTTGGGCTTATTCACACCATTACATTATATTGACAATTACAAAAAACTGTTCATACTATGAGCATAGTATGGTGGCGATCGGGCAGGTATGCCCCCATCGTCTAGTGGTCAGGACGTCTCTCTTTCAAGGAGATTGCGGGGATTCAAATTCCCCTGGGGGTAGGGTACTACAAAAGGGAGTTGCTCATGGATTATCAATAAGTCTAGAATTGATTCTTCCTGGGTCGATGCCCGAGTGGTTAATGGGGACGGACTGTAAATTCGTTGGCAATATGTCTACGCTGGTTCAAATCCAGCTCGGCCCAAAAATTTGCCGATCCATCATGAGATGATATACAATTTTTTCTACAGAAACGTCCGATACGGAGGAATAAAGAAAAGAATCCATTTCATTTTTCTATCCCCTATTTCATTTAGTTTTAAAGGTTCCCACATATTAGAATTCTGATCTTTTTTATGATCTAGATTCATATTATGATCTGTAAAAAAAAAAAATAGCTATTTTCAATTGATTTGATACAATTTTACAATAGAATTACTAGCAATCTGTTTCGTTCGCGCTAAAGTCCATATTCGTGTGGATAGGAATATATCACTCGTTGCTCTGTTACAATACGACGATTCTAGCTAGAATTGAACTAATTTTGAATGAAATTTTTTAAAATATGTATGTTGTACACCTCATTTTTCTGGGATTGTAGTTCAATTGGTCAGAGCACCGCCCTGTCAAGGCGGAAGCTGCGGGTTCGAGCCCCGTCAGTCCCGACCTAGAATCTGGTGAATCCATCAATTCATCTCTCTATTTTCTGTGAAGGGGGGACACGAAGCATAATCTAATTTCCAGTCTGGGATTCTTATTTCTTTTTTCTTTCCTTTATCGTTTTACATTTCTTATTGAACAAATAAAATATGGCAATTTTAATTAATTTAAATTTAATTAGTACCGATTGATGAGGGAGAGACATATGTAGATTGGTACAATTGTTGGTAGCACTATAATGCAGGATTCCAAGAGATGGTGTTCTTGTCTGGATTTTTCGCTTGCTCCCGATCCATGGAATAGAATACCCATTTGTTTTCCTGGAGCACATACACAAATTGGGATTTTTTTATTATATTGTAGATAGAAAATGAACTTAACCTTAGTTACCCCGTCGGAATACTTTTAATCTAAAAAGTACCTCCCTTTCTAGCTCCGAGTTTGTATAACCCCAATTCCCAATTGGAAAAATCTATCTATTTCAGTCAAATTAAATTGCACACCGAATTTTGGAGATTCTATGTGTGTCCTAGTATCAATCCAAGGCAAAAAGATATTAAAAAAAGAAAGATCAAACAAAGATCTATCACTCTAAGTCTTAGCTTAGTAAAGGAATGAATAATCTCTTTTTATTCCTATTTCTTTGAATGGTCCTATCGAAGAAAGCTTCAAATATGGAATAGTAATTTTGTCGAAATAGTAATATTTCTTAGACCGGGACCGATCTTTATCAAACCTCTTTGTCTTCTAAGGAAATTAGATTATAAAAAACTTAGTTTCAAACTTAATTGCTTTGCTTCTTTTTTTTTTTTTTTTTCTTTTATTTCACTTCTACTATATGGATTGGTTTGTGACCAATCGAAGCGTAAGATGGGTCAGATGATACCTCATTATTTGATTTTCTTTCTATAAAGAAAATGGGAGGGTATAGAAAAGAAACAAAGAATGAAAAATTCAACAGGATTCTTGATTGGATCAGGAATTCCATTCCGTATGTATAAAAGATCTTCATATGTTATACTATTAAATTCTCGACGATAAATAGATTTGATAGCTCAGATATTGTTATTAATAATATTAATCCGATTTAATATCATCGGTTTAATATCATCGGGATGAATTGCATCCCCTGGAATTTACAGGAGAAAGACTTAGAATCTCTATGGGATTAGATCCCGAGTTATTGTGAAGTAAAAAAAAAAAACGATAAAATTATGGAAGTAAATATTCTCGCATTTATTGCTACTGCATTGTTCATTCTAATTCCTACTGCTTTTTTACTTATTATTTATGTAAAAACGGTCAGTCAAAATGATTAAAATTAAAATCAAGCTTGACTTATCAGTTCTTATAATTAATTAATTAATGGAATAAATGAAAGGAGATTCAAATCCCACGTCTTGATTGAGATGAATGGATTAGAATCAACAGTATAGGAGATCTGATAGTATGGTAGAAAGAAATATCGGAACCTTTCTACCATACTATCTATCGTATCATTGTAAAAAGTTAGACTGTAAAAAAAATATAGGCTTTTTTATTATAGATCCATCTAAAATATGTATATTCATCCAGGTACACATAAATCACATATGTGTAATGTACATATAAGTACATATAAATGGAAGGAGCCCCTCAATTTTAGTCTAATTCTTTGCTACATCCATTTGATTTGTCGTGATTCCATCAATCCGATAATCGAATGTCCACTTTTACTCTTCGGAATCATTTTTTTTTTTGAAAATTTCATGTATATCCCTTTTACTTTGAAAATACGAACATGGGAATCGTTGAAATTTTTGTTTAATTGAAAGGTTATTCTTCATATATTATTCTACTTTTACTGGTACTGAATTCCTGTAGAATTTGGAAATGGGAGTCTTTTTTATTAAAATGAAAAACGCCTTGCAGAATGATCTCTGAAACTATTGATACAGTTTGATTACTCAATTCAATTTTTAGTGACTCTAGAGTCCACTTCTTCCCCATACTACGAGTGAAAGGGAAAATGTAAAGACTACCATTAAAGCAGCCCAAGCAAGACTTACTATATCCATGTGAATTATGTCCCCTATCTCTATGAATATGAAGAAATTCTTCTATTAGTGATTATTGATCACTAATAATAATGGAATCAATGGCGCAGAGTCAAAAAGGGATTCTGACCGAAGGAAGACAATTGATAAACCAATCCAATAAATCCACCCATACCAAGTTTTTATAAGATTTCCGGTGAATTTGGGAAGCCTTAAGCCCAAGCAAGAGCACAGTTACTCTTTGGAATTATAAAACTGAAAGGAATGTTCGTAATGGAACACGTAGGAATAGTAAGCCCTATTGTTTTTTATTGATCTTCATAAGCGAAAGACATAAAAAAGACAATCAAGATAGATCAAAATATCTCAGATTTTTCTATCCCTTCTTTGTTCTAATCCTTACTTACTTTTCCCGATTGTTGCACAGAGACAGTCGGGAGACCACCCATTACATTCTACCTTTCCCTGGGGGTTACCGAAACTAAAAGTAAAAAAAAAACTTTGATTTTATTCTACGAAAAGCCAATTATCCATCCAATCCAATATTGAGTGAATGTCTGAGCATTCGGAGACTTTTGTGAGTCTGTATACAAAGTATCTTATGCCCTTTACACCACTACTAATTTAATTTGTTTGATTCCCCGTTTGACTATCTAACTCAAGACTCGGTCAGTAGACGCTACACTAGTAATGAAAGTCTTGATAGACTAGCCCTTCTATTATACTAAAACCCTTCCTTGAACCCTAGTCGTAAGGATTCACATTTTTTATAGATATAGAACCTCCCTATTTTGAGCACGTATCGGCCGTTCTAGCCCTTTTCCCTTGCTTTTGATGGGCAAGAATTTGTCGATTTTTATACTACTAACAAAAGGATTTCTAGTTTTTATTGATCAGGCGACACCCGGATTTGAACTGGGGAAAAAGGGATTTGCAGTCCCCCGCCTTACCACTCGGCCATGCCGCCAAAACGGAAAAAAAAAAAAATAGATAGAACTATTCCATTTTTTGATTGGATTTGCATCTTGAATCCCTTTTTTCTTACCCCCTTTCTATTCTAATAAACCTAAAAGAAACCTCGCCCTTTTATTGGAACCGGTGGCTTCCTTTGAATTAATTGTAGAGTATCTCAAATTTCCAACTACACAACGCCAACCCTCCTTTTGCTTTCTATTGAAAGAGAGAATGTGGCTTTTCAGTTACAGAATCAAAAATGAAATGGAAATAGGAACCATTAACTATTGACTGTGCCTTCAGTTCTTGGATCTCAAATTGCGTTTGTTTCCTTAATGTTATAAGAAAAGTGAGTATTAAGAAAATTCAATTGATATGCAACTAATTAGTGTCAATTTCCACTATTTTCAAATAAAAAACTTTTCAATTACAATTATAACAACAATTATGTGTATATGTAAACCCCAGAACATCAATTTTTACACAGATATACCTAACACGCTCTCTTATTTATATATGTCTATAAGCGAAATAGGGGGAATTAAGGAAGGGAAAAGGGAATTACCATGCTTCAATTTTTCATTGAATCTGTTGAATGTCAAAAATCATTTAGGATATAGCACGTTTCATGTCATGTTGTCCCAAGTAGAACTTAGATAGGCGATATGCGCATAATCAGACCTGTGTGTTATTAATAAATACAACCCCTCTTGCGCACTACATTAGTATTCCGCGAATTTGACTAACATAACAAATGGGTCACAATGTCTCTCCTCTCTGCGAATCTTTTCTGTCTTTATCGCATTTATAGTATAGGGAAGAGATTCAAAATTCGGAGTCCCTTTACTTTTTTGGTATTCAATCAGAGTGTATTATCAGAATAATAGGTGAATTTTTGATCACTTTTTATCTTTTTATATTGTATACAAGAAAGACTCCATAACATAAACCTAAGCGGCAGAATTTTTTTTTTTTTTTCAGGAATTTTTTATCAAGTCATTTCCATTTGTATTTGTTAGAAATTCTAATTTAAATTTTAAGTAGAAAATTATTTTGATTTCTCTGCTCATATCATACCGTATTTCATACATTACATATATGAAGTTGGGTAAAATTTCATGCGATTCCGTAAACAGAATCTATATTCCATCATTGCTAGATAAATCCATATGGTTCGATGGAAGAATGAGCCAATGCATGGGATTTTTTCGATAAATGGGAAACTAAAATAAAGATGTTTCAAGATGTAAATGAGGGAATGTCTACAATACCTGGGTTTAGTCAGATACAATTTGAAGGATTTTGTAGATTCATTGATCAGGGCTTGACGGAAGAACTTTATAAGTTTCCAAAAATTGAAGATACAGATCAAGAAATTGAATTTCAATTATTTGTGGAAACTTATCAATTGGTAGAACCTTTAATAAAAGAAAGAGATGCTGTGCGTGAATCGCTCACATATTGTTCTGAATTATATGTACCCGCGGGATTAATTTGGAAAACGGGTAGGGATATGCAAGAACAAACCATATTTATTGGAAACATTCCTCTAATGAATTCCCTGGGAACCTTTATAGTAAATGGAATATACAGAATAGTGATCAATCAAATATTGCAAAGTCCCGGTATTTATTACCGTTCAGAATTGGACCATAGGGGAATTCCGGTCTATACCGGTACCATAATATCAGATTGGGGAGGAAGATCAGAATTAGAGATTGATAGAAAAGCAAGGATATGGGCGCGTGTGAGCAGGAAACAAAAAATATCTATTCTAGTTCCATCATCAGCTATGGGTTCGAATCTAAGAGAAATTATAGATAATGTATGCTACCCTGAAATTTTCTTGTCTTTTCCGAATGATAAGGAAAAAGAAAAAATTGGGTCAAAAGAAAATGCTATTTTGGAGTTTTATCAACAATTTGCTTGTGTGGGGGGGGATCCGGTATTTTCTGAGTCCTTATGTAAGGAATTACAAAAGAAATTTTTTCAACAAAGATGTGAATTAGGAAAGATTGGGCGACGAAATATGAATCGGAGACTTAATCTTGATATACCTCAGCACATTACATTTTTGTTACCGCGGGATGTATTGGCAGCTGCGGATCACTTGATCGGAATGAAATTTGGAATGGGTACACTTGATGATCTGAATCACTTGAAAAATAAACGTATTCGTTCTGTAGCGGATCTTTTACAAGATCAATTCGGATTGGCTATGATTCGTTTAGAAAATGCGGTTCGGGGAACTATAGGTGGAGCGATTAGGCAAAAATGGATACCGACTCCTCATAATTTGGTAACTTCAACTGCATTAACAACCACTTATGAATCCTTTTTCGGCCTACACCCCTTATCTCAAGTTATGGATCAAACAAATCCATTGACACAAATAGTTCATGGGCGAAAATCAAGTTATTTGGGTCCTGGGGGGTTGACAGGGAGAACTGCGAGTTTTCGGATACGCGATATCCATCCTAGTCACTATGGGCGTATTTGCCCAATTGACACATCTGAAGGAATCAATGTTGGACTCATTGGATCTTTAGCAATTCATGCGAGGATTGGTCATTGGGGGTCTTTAGAAAGACCATTTTATGAAATTTCTGAAAGCTCAAAGGGGGTACGGGTGGTTTATTTATCACCAAGCATAGATGAATACTACATGGTAACGGCCGGAAATTCTTTGGCATTAAATCATGGTA